GAACGGCCAACCACTTTCCATTTTTGTAGGATATTAAATCCAAAAGACCATTATTAGCGTGGAGTAGATTGGCCCGAGTGCGCAATACGCCAGTCGAGAAGAAATCCCATCAATGGATACGGTAGAGGAACGAAAGTGGCCGGCGGCGGTGTAGAGCTATAGCTATAAGGAACGAAGCTCACACACACCGGCTGATGTAGGGTGGGATAAAGTTGCCAATGCGAGTCACGCGCAGAGTTGGACACTTTTTTCAGCGTGATGCTGATAAGTCCACTCAATAAGATACAACTTCCGGGGCCTTATGGGGGCCTTGGTTTTAGCTACTGATGACGGGGCTGCATCGGGGACCGGAACAGGGACACGAAGCTGCTCCGTGATATTCCAGATGAGTTGAAAGACTATGATCCCCTCCCTTGACATCCACTCGCCCTAATGAATAAGCAGGAGAAAATCCACAAGCTTTTACCCGCACCATGGCCTGCCAAAAGTAGAATCGGGGGAGGCTTTGGAAGAAAGGTTCTGAACTAGAGAGGGACCTCCCTACCCCGCGACAGATTCACTAGAGGAATGTCAGGTTCTTTTTCAAGGAGGCGGTTGAAAGACCGGCCTTGAGAGGACATTCTCTTTCTTGAGCTTTCGTGGGTTACAAGATCGACTAGCACATCCAGCTTACTCTATCGACAGCCCAGCCAGATGAAGGATCAAGGAAATCGGGATCAGCTGCCTTTACTTTATTTAAGGGGGGTCTTGAATCTCATGTCATCAAAAGTAGGCAGGCTTTGAACAACCAGATAAGAATCAGTTCCACAAGGGCTTTCGTCCATCTTTCGCCCATCTATCTCCGGATGCAAGCATTTATCTTGAATGGTGCAGTTATCATATCTCTTAGGAGGCACTACCTCCAGACCTGCCCGACTTCCTCAACCTATCGGTCGAGTCACTTCCTTCCACTCGCCTTACAAGGACCTACTGGACTATCGGCTTTAGATAGTCATCTTCCTCCCCCCTTTTCACTCGCTTCCTCTCGTCTTTGAGTCGAGTAGCTTCTTTCCGGCAAAGCTTACCAATCCTTACACTCCTTTCTCCTATTTATATTGTTAGAAAGTGAGAGCTTTTACCTTCAAGGAAAATTCCGGTCCCTTTCGATACGACTTTACCTGGGATAGAGATGGAATTGACCTGCCCTCATAGATCGGCCTTACGGGTCGGCAGGGAGGGTTGTCTCCTACCCCCTGGGATGGTTCAATCAAAATACATACAGTAAGTTCAAAGCTTGGGCAGAACAGTATGAATATACCGAGTCGAGTAGTAGCCTCTCATCTTTGAACATTTTTTTGATGGACGTCTAAAGAAAGGGGAACCCCATGTACCGAAGGCTTCCTGCCTAGTAGTTATCACTGGTAGGCTAGGGCATCAGTAGGAAGAAGGAAGTCAAAGGCCGATAAAATGCGCCCAGATCTTTGACACTATGGGTGCTTGGCAGGAAAGGTGCTCTATCGTCCTTTTCGCTCTTGTCTTTTCCTACCGCTAGGGTTACGTAGACTCTGGAGACGAGGTCTTGAAGAGCCTCAAGTTCGGTTCAGTGTTCTCTGTTAAGGAAGTCCTCAAGTCTACTCTAGTCAGTAGTGAAAGGGAAATCTTCTCTGTCGATTCTGGGCTGCCTTTCTTCGATCCAAAAAAGTTGGATTGGGGAAAAAAGAGACTTATTTCAATTCTCTTTTCAAAACTATGAAAATACTATACGAGATAGTTACCGGCTTTCGCGGGACGTGCAATAGCAACCTGTCCACTCGCAATTCTTTTCACAGTGAAGAATAAAATCATAGCTTTCTGACATGCCTCTCCCTTATGGTCGAGCCACTTCGTACCTTTCCTTTCAGTCGAGTCACTTCGTACCTTTCCTTCTCTTAAGATCTTCTTTATATACATAATTTATTGATTCAGCTTTGATAATATCCTTATCAACCTATAAGACAGCACAAGGATAAAACTCAATACATTCTACCTTCATCTTCTATCTTTGTTAGAATATTAGTCATATAACGATGATAGTCTTCCTATCTATTGAAAGCCGCTACTCTATTCGATCCAGCCTAAGGGAAGGCTACCTTGTTACGATCAAAGCCATGTTTCCCGAAGTGTGCCCTCTTCAGTATATATGGTAGGAGTTCCACGAGTCATTCTTTACAGGACTGGCCCCTTCCTCTCATAGTGCGTCTAGAACACCTACCCCTTTTCATAGTAAAAGAGTAAAAAAGATTCAATTAAATAAATAAGGCCCCTGTAGATCGCCTTCAAAGCAATGCTCCACCAGCTTAGGCTTAGCACTTTTCCTTATCCTCTTACTAGCTAGGCAAAGACTTTCTCTAGATCGAATGCGACCGGGAAATTCCATCCTATTTATTTGATAATGATGAATGAGGATTTACGTACTATCCAAAGCTAACGAAATGAGTTGAACGATGTTCAACGAATCCCTAGTGGTCTTCGAACCTGCTCGGCTAAGCAAGGACGTAAATCTATAGTAAAGGAATCATGAAATGATTTGAAAGAAGATCAGATAGAAGAAAAGAGAGATTATAAAAGGAAGGCGTAGACCCTCCCTTTCTAGAATAAAAGGAAGGTGCTTCGACAGAAACTCCAGAAGGATTATGTGAGTAAAGAAAGTAAAGAACTAATAAATAGAATCTCCTTAGGAATTCTTGATGGAGACAGACTGGGAATGAAAAGCAAATTGATTGGAAGAGCTGGGATCATATGTGCTTATTTATAAAAAGGGGAGGGGGTTGGTTTATAAATAGATCTTATTGAAATCTGGCCTTATTAGAAAAACAAGGATGGAGACTGATACAGAACCCTAGCTCACTGGCTGCGCCTTCTTTGAAAGAGAAAGGCTTGAAAAGAAGGCGTAATTCAGTGTCACAAAACTCATTCTATTGGTCTTTCTCTAAGACCCTCGGGCTTTGACTCATTGATAGCCGGAAGCTGTCGTCCTATGCAGGCAAGCGAGAAGGCAGCGTAAAAAGCAGTATCGACGGATCTACAGTGTTCTAAAAGCTCTCTATCCAATAGCCGCTTATGGCCTCTCTTCCTTCATCGATGTGCTTAAATTAGAAGAGAAGCCATAAAGCGAGAAAATACCCCAGCCCAGTATGGAAGAGGCAAAAGCCAGTTTCTTTCGTAGTGACGAATCACCAAAGACTACAGCAGTGTCTACAAGCGGGAAAGCAGCGCTCAATCCGTATCGACATCGACTAAATCCGTCTCGCGTAAACCTGTATCGACTACATCTGCCCTACCCTTTACTTGACTTGACCGGTCTTAAGCTTAAGCTAACTCTTTCCCGACTGGAAGGAACTCTAGAGTAGCTCCTTAGCTGCTAACTGGCTGGACAAGCGGCTCTCGTGGCTTTCTTTCCTTCTTTAGAATAGCCCTTTTCTTTGAAAGTAGTCCCCAGAGCAGAGGTGTGGACTAAAGGAATAGCACAAGCGCTAATCTAAGGATAGTTTTCAATCAATCCCTATAGGGATGAAAAGAGAGCGTCTAAACAGAGTCCTGTGGGGATATAGAAATAGAAACCCTCTCTTCGACTCTTCTGCTGATCGTAGACCATCCTTTGATTTCAAATCAACAGATTCATTGAGCAATTCTTGAGTAAACTAATAGAATTCAAAGAATTAGCGTAGTATCAGGACTCAAACTCCCTCTACAGACCTTCTCTCTGCTCGTCTAGCTTGCGCTACTCCTTTATCTTTCTCGATATAGTCCCCTGGAAATAGAAATGAGCTAGAGCTCCCAGTCCTTTCTAAGGTACGAAGTGGCTTAGTTGAACATAGTGAGACTAAGGGGCGAAGCTGCTTACTTGATAGAGTAAGGAATTTATACCCTTTGGATCGAACTAGGAATCATACATTCGCTAGCTGGCAACACAACTTTTACCACCCCAAAAAGATCTCAAGTGATTAGGCGGGGACAGGATTCGAACCTGTAGTCTTCAGATCATGAGCCTGATGAGTTGACCATTCCTCCACCCCGCTTCATCCATTCCCATTCCAAAAAGTCCTTCTTCGATCTGAAGGTGTGTTAAGCATATAGTCATTGTGGTTACAGACGGGTTCTGTTTCCGATTAGACTAAGAACCTTCCGTCTAAGAAACCTGCTTAACCTCTCCCCCCTGTCATGTATTGGCTCTCTCTCTCTTTCCGCTGATAGAGCAGTTTGCTAGTTTGCATTCCTCTATCTGAATCTCTAACACTAACAGGCGACAATCACCAACTTCATCACTGCCTTCTTGTGACACATCGATTGGGTTCCCACCCCAGCTCTGAGTTAACTATTTCAGAGCTCTATCCCTTTCTTCTTTCTTTCCTAGCCTACTCAAAAACTATTTAGGAAGGGCTACCGTTATATACGCAATTAAGAAAGGATGCCGAATCATCCACCGAATCCTATGTTTCATCCTAGTTTATTTGATGTGTATACCTGTTTTTCAGTTGGCCTCATGTATATATATATCTAGGCCAATGTTATTGGTCAAGTGTTCAGTGGAACCGAATCATGATGCTGGAGTAGGAGGTCTCTTTACTGGTTCTTGCGGGTATTCCTGGGACTTTGTTACCAGCTCTACTAGCTATAGCCCTTGTTGCAGGAGCGAAGGGTGATAGACTCTCAGGTGAGCCGGGAAGCCTTATTACTTTTCTTTCGATGCTAGCGGGAGGTCGAATCCCTAATTAGAGAAGAAGAATAAGAATCAGTACTTCGTCGCGAGCGTCATTAAGCTTCTTCTTTAAGGGCATTTCCTTTCCGGATGGATGCGGGGTTACGGGTGGCCGTGAGAAGGTCGTGGAGGACGCTCTAGCCTGGAATGCTTGCAAAGTAGCTAGGCCTGTCCTCGTTCTAGTAGTGGGAAAATCCCCTGCTTCAGAAGGAATCCGATTAAAGAATGAAAGTGTGATCATTCCGGATGTGGAGAATCCGGTGCTAGTCTTAGTCAGAATCCC